CACAAAATTTCAACTAGTCCTTCATTTGAAATTTCAAATGATGATAGTAGTAGAAAGAATACCATGCTATGTTTGGACTTCAAAGGTTTCACTTTAACCATATAATTAGTCCCGCATTATTGGTTGATTGAGAATCAAAGCGGATTTACCAATGAATTACGAAATGCTACGTTTCTTAAATATTAAAAATATCATTTTTTATGAATTAATAAAATTCAATCAATTTCAAAATTCATAAGTAATTCGCGAGATCATGCATCTTTTACTTTAATTTTCTTTTTGACTAGTTAAAATGAAAATTATGAAAAAAAAAGTGCAGCTGGACCGGTCCAGCCTATTCTTGAAATAAACAACTCGCACACACTCCCTTTCCAAAAAAGATCAATACACCAAATACTACACTTAGATTTATTGGATTTGTTGCTAAAATATCGGTATTAAACCCGAAACTCCCGGCCAGCGGCCATTGGCCCAAGGAAAGGAAAGAATCGGTTAGATTTTTCATACAATCCCCTTTTTCTTTTACAGATAGATAAAAAAACAAGAATAGAGTTTCTTTTTTGTATCACTTCCCTTATATCTACTTCTATATATTCTTATATTCGATTTATATGAATTTCTTATATCTATAGAATTGATTTCGAAATGGATTTTTTCAAAAAAAAAATTCCTAAAAATAATACTTATTAGAATTTTCGAATTAGCTATCAAATTTCGTATCAATTTCGGAATATTTCGTTTGTTGGAAGACTCCTACTCCTTAAGTTTCAATTTCTAAGAACGGGAAGGAAGAAAGCGGATCGGTATGCTAATTACTCATCCTTAAATCTTTCCTTCCCGGGCAGGGATTAGTGTCCCCCATTGTAAATTGTAGGAGTGAATTATTGATATAATTCAAAAAAGCAAGGAGCAAGTATAAGTCCTGACTAAAATAAATTCAGACAAAAAAAATAAGTCAAAATTTTCTATATCTATATATTTGTGATTGTTTAAGTGTTTTTAAGACAAGATTAAACAAAAGGATTCGCAAATAACAACGCTAAAGCGACAACCAATCCATAAATTGTTAATGCTTCCATAAAAGCCAGACTAAGCAATAAAGTACCTCGTATTTTTCCCTCCGCCTCGGGCTGTCTTGCGATCCCCTCTACAGCTTGGCCCGCAGCAGTCCCTTGGCCAACCCCAGGTCCAATAGAAGCAAGTCCGACAGCTAACCCAGCAGCAATAACAGAAGCGGCAGAAATCAGTGGATTCATGATAAGTTAAATTCCTCACAAAAAAAAATGGTTAATGATACAATCATTCAATGAATTATAGATGAATTATTCCATCACGCAGTTTCATCCAACAGAGTAACTAAAAACTCCAAATTGAAGTAATAGAATAATATTATTGAATCATCAGAACCGATTCTCTATCGCTTTTTGAAGTAGGATTCTTAGAAATCCAAAACCAAAGACGTCTATTGGAATCCCTATTCAAATTCATAGTATTAGGGTATTAGATATTTTTTAGGTCATATATAACTATTCAATATCTAATATCCCATATACATGTGTTTCTTCCAGAATGTAAACCAACTTATTTTGATCTTAGATCCATTAGAATTCTTTTTGAACGGGAAAAACTCCCTAGCTGAATTCGATAATAGTTGGATTCTAGGCATTCAAGATACACAATTTTGAACTGGCTAATTTCTTTTTTGGAATCGCGTTTTTTAATTCTTCTCTTTCTTTATGATTATTCCGCATGGATCGAATTTACATAGAAAAATTGGTTAAGGCGAATCATTTCATAGAAATTTTCATTAGCATTTTATTCGATTTTCTTTCTTAATTTTTTATTCTTCTTGTTTATTAAATTGTTTTTTATTAAATATTTTATATTTATTTATAAATAAACTAAAATATCATTTATTAAAATATTCTTATATTCTTTTATTTATAGAAAATAAAATAATACATCCAAACAGGACATTCATTTTAGGAAACCGATCCTTTCGATCTCTTTCGTTTTTTTTAGAATCCCCCCTAAATATTTTGAGTGGAATCTTTTTTCCTATTACGGTATATTATAACTGCCTTATTAGTTATCTATTTTGATGTTCTCCAAGTAGATTATCTTGAATTCCGCTATTATTTTGGTCTAAATTCAAAACTATTTGTAAGTGAAGTCAATGATGACCCTCCATGGATTCTCCTATATAAGCGGCGGCTAAAGTTGCAAAAATAAGAGCTTGAATACCACTTGTAAATAATCCAAGGAACATGACAGGTATAGGAACTACTGAAGGTACTAAAGAAACAAGAACAACAACTACCAATTCATCGGCTAAAATATTTCCGAAAAGTCGAAAACTAAGCGATAAGGGTTTTGTAAAATCTTCCAAGATGTTAATGGGTAAAAGGATTGGAGTAGGTTGAATGTATTTACTGAAATAACCTAATCCTTTTTTGCTAAGACCCGCATAGAAATAGGCTACTGAGGTGAGTAAAGCTAAAGCAACAGTAGTATTTATATCATTCGTGGGTGCGGCTAACTCTCCATGGGGTAACTGTATGATTTTCCATGGTAAAAGAGCCCCTGACCAATTACAAACAAAAATAAATAGGAACATAGTTCCTATAAAAGGAACCCACGGACCATATTCTTCTCCAATCTGGGTTTGGCTCACGTCTCGAATGAATTCAAGGGCATATTCGAAGAAATTCTGCCCGTCATTCGGAATGGTTTGTGGATTCCGAACAGCTATACTGGCTGAAACTAATAAGATAGCAATTACAACCCAAGAAGTAATAAGTACTTGGCCATGGACTTGAAAACCTCCTATTTGCCAATAGAAATGTTGGCCTACTTCTACACCCGATATTTCGTATAACACTTTTAGTGTGTTGGTGGAACATGATAGAACATTCATATTACCCTCTGACAGAAATTGAAATTCCAGGAAATTATTTTAATTCAACCATCTCTTTTTCGACTTGCTTATTTGAATTTTTTGATACGAACTAATAACATAATATCCCCAATTTTGATCTCATTTATATAATCTAATCAAATTCGAGATATAGTAAACGATTCCATAAATTTCAGGAGTTCAAAAAAAATTTCTATCTTATTATTAATTACGTATTTCGTATATAGTTAGAACGACCCTCACAAATTGCGAATACTAATTTATTAAGAATTAATCGGATTGAAGCTATAGCGTCATCATTTGCTGGAATTGAAATATCTGCAAGGTCGGGATCACAATTTGTATCGATTAAGCAAATTGTTGGAATTCCCAAAGTGATACATTCTCGAAGAGCTGTATATTCTTCTTGCTGATCAACGATAATTATAATATCGGGTAACCCCGTCATATATTTTATCCCGCCCAGATATGTTTGCAAGTGGGATAATTGTCTCTTGAACATAGCTGCGTCTCTTTTTTTTGGAAGACAGTAGAATTTCCCCGTCTTTTGTTCGATTCTCAAGTCCCTGAACTTATGAAGTCTAGTTTCTGTAGTGGACCAATTGGTTAACATGCCACCGAGCCATTTTTTATTAACATAATGACACCGAGCCCTTATTGCAGCCCGCACTACTGAATTGGCTGCTTTAGTTTTTGTACCAACAATTAAAAACTCTTTTCCCTTACTTGCTGCATCAAAAACTAAATCACAAGCTTCTGATAAAAAACGAGCAGTTTTAGTAAGATTTGTGATATGAATACCTTTACGCTTGGTAGAAATATAAGGCGACATCCTCGGATTCCATTTCCTAGTCCCATGACCAAAATGAACTCCTGCTTCCATCATCTCTTCCAAATTTATGTTCCAATATCTTCTTGTCATTTCTTCCCACACTTCCTCTTTCTTTTTTGTTTAAAAAAAAGTGACGAGGTTGTCTTGAACTAACCAATTGTTCCGACGGAACCTTTTCTTCTACCGTGGATTGGACGTATCGATGTCAATACACAATCCAAACCGCTAATCTCTATTCATTATTATCTGAATTTCCATTACCCCCTCAAGACCATATAGAAAGAGTTTTTCAAATGAAAATTGAATTCCAAAACAAAAGAAAGTAAGTATGACTACACTTTTTTTAGGAATCATTATATGATATATGATCTAAATGATTCCTCAGGTGTATCATGGAAATTCTTTTGAACGGCACGAATCAAATAAGCCTGCGTGGTGGAACAAAATATCTCGTATTTCCCCCTCGAAAAAACTCTTCTTTTGACTTTTCAAAGGAATGCTCTTATTCTTATGTTGCCGCAGTAATCTTTTAAATCCGGTCCCAACGGGGATCATCCCACCTATAACAACATTCTCTTTTAGACCTTTCAACCAATCGATACGACCACGAAGAGCTGCTTTGGCTAAAACTCGAGCAGTTTCTTGAAAACTCGCTTCCGATATGAAACTTTGAGTATTCAAAGATGCTCTTGTTATTCCCAATAGGATAGCGCGGTAACAGATCGATTCTTCTAAAGCGCGCCCTGTTCGTTCCGCTCGCAACAATCCAATTAGTTCTCCAGGTAAAAAAACATTAGACATTCCATCCTCGGAAACCAACACTTTTGATGTTATTTGGCGTACAATAATCTCTATGTGTCTATTATGAATTTGCACCCCTTGGGATCGATAAACCTTTTGTATCTTAGTAACCAACGATATACGACTTTGCACTATAGTCAGCTCAGTCCCAATCAAGAATCCCCAAGGAATTCCAAGAATTTTTGTTATATGCTCGTTCCAACCCTCAATTCTTTTTTCTAGGTTCATTGATATTGAATCAATTGAACGCACTTCTAAGACCTGTTCCACTTTTGGAAGACCTTGCGTTATATCACCGGATCTCGATTTTTCAGATATAAATGTAACTAATGTATCTCCTTCGTAAAAGATTTTTCCATAATGTCCATGAACGGTTGCTTCCGGAGTGGCCAAATAAGGTTTAGCCAATCTTATTACTACAGAGTCAACTTGAACAAGCAAAACTTGACCCGATTTTAAGGGGGGTCCTTTTTTGGCTATATATCCATTTTGACAAATAAACTGGCCGAGACTAATTATTGTGGGTCTTTCTTCCCAATAATTAAAACAATAACTTTGATGGAGAAAATCCCAATTCAAATTGAATAAATTGAAAACGATTTTACTGTACGGATCACGATTTGAAATTATCCCATTTTCATCCATTAAATAATATTTAAGCACTTGAAAAGTCCGTTTTAAATTTTCAAGTTGAAGATATTTAGTTATCAAGATCGGATTATGAGTTAGTAAATAATAAAAGGAATAAAAATTCAAAAAATGAAGGACCGTTCCTAACGGTCCGATCGAATTCCTAATTTTAATTATAGAATCTGTTGAAATGAATTCTTTTTTCACATTGGGATATTTTATATCGTTGAATAGGTCCATTCGGAAACAATTAGATGGTGATAAAATTATCAAGGAAGGATATTCCTTATTGTTATTTAACAATGTGCGAATAGTTCCGTGATTTTGGTGGTTAAGTGATTGTTTCGTTTTTCTCTTTTTATAAATGGAATAAAAAGGATTGATGTTGGTCTGATCTGATACATTATCGGAAATGAATCCTGAACCTGAGAGATCATTCCTTTTTCTGCGATACGAAATAGCGGATTTTACTAAGTCGATTCTTAGGAAAGCTTGAACCAAACCATTTGTACTTACTTCAATAAAAGAAGTACAGACCTCCTCGATAGAAGAACTTTTTATGTCTTGGTTCCAATTCAAAATTAAACAAGTCCTAATTAATTGAATACTTGTATCAGAAATTCCTTGAATGGGTTTGGCATTTCCATAAACAATATAATTGACAACTCTAAGTTGCATATTATCCCTTTCTTGTAAAAAATCCGGAGGGAAGAGTGTTGGTAAATTTAGACCATCTGATATCTCATATGTCACTACAGGGCGAACTAAAACAAAATACTTTTTCTTAGTAGATGTGATCCGTTGGACATAGATCCAATTTTTCCATTTTTTAGAGTCCTTAAAATCGATGTTTACTTTTCCTGGAGGTATCAAGATCCCACTGTGTCGGGATATCTTATCGGTCTCCCCAGGAAAATGAATATCTCCTGAAAAGATTTTCAGTTCAATTCTCTTTTTTTTTCTCTCCATTCGGACTAATCCGTCCGCGTAGCTTCTTGTATTTATATTGAAAGCAATTCGTGTATCTATTCCAATGAGACTATTATTTCGTATCATTATCAAAGAAGATTCAGGTAAAATATGCACTTCTTCGGGAATGAAAAAAAATAGATCTAGTTTCATTTGGTATTTTGACTTCAATTCTTTTATTGGTCGAGACTCAAAAAAATCCTCTTTTTTAACGATTGAATGCACGCCCAGAGTCCCATATTTAGTAATTCCCGAACTCTTTCTTCTGTATCGGGGATCATCGAAATAAGAAAAAATACTATTATTTCTACGGAAAATACCATTTATTGGTAGTTCAATCGAGATACCTGAATGAGGCATTAACTCTTTCTTTCGTTCTTGAATCGATTGGATTGGAACGAGAAATCTATTTCCTCGCCTTTTTCCCAATAAATGAGAATTCCCGTGTAAAATCGCCGGGTATATGAGATTCCAATGGACGGGTTCTGAATAATTAGGAATCTTGTCTTCTTTTTTTTTACCAGAAAAATATGAACGAAGTAATTTGTATCTTAGTGGATCATTATTCACCGAGAGAGTCGAAATTGACCCTCGTTCTACAGAAAGGGAATAAATATTCATTTGATCTTGATCCTTGTGCGGTGAAAAGGGGACTGCACTGGATCTCCACGAACCTCCTGATAATATCCATAAATGGCTTGTTTTTGGTAAAAGATGAACATTACTATATGTAAATGTAGATGCGTGGTACACATCATTACTCCAGTGCATTTCTCCCTCTGAGTCAGAATAAATATGTTTTCGAACTCTCTCTTTCAAATTCAAAGTGTATGGTACCTCGCGAATCTCAGCAATTACTTGTTCTGCTTCGACATATTGATTATTTTGAACCAAAAGAAAACTTTTAGGTGGAATAGTTACATTATGTAGAATATCCTCACTCTCAATAGTGACATATAAGGCTATAGAACATAGAAAAGCAGGATGCCCGTGACGCGTACGCGTGGGATGAACGAAATCTTCATTAAATTGGATTTTTCCATTCGACGGGGCTCGTACATGTTCTGCAGTACCACCCGTGAAGACTCCTCCCGTATGAAAAGTTCTTAATGTTAGCTGAGTCCCCGGTTCTCCAATGGATTGACCCGCAATAATACCTACAGCTTCTCCCAACTCGACCAGGTCGCCATGAGTGGGACTCCTACCATAACATAATCGACAGATCCAAGATGTACTCCTACAAGTAAAAGGGGTTCGAATAAATAGTATTTGTGTTTGAAAGGTTATGAATCGATTGACAAGCCCAAATCCAATATCTTGATTTCGGGTGGCGATGCACCGTGAGCCCATATATATATCCTCTGCTAATACACGACCAACTAATGTTTGAATAAAAATTCTTTCGGACTCGGGCATCATCCCATTTCGAGGACTTACGGCAACCCCTCGGGCGGTTCCACAATCTGTTCGACGTACAACAATGTGTTGAACTACTTCAACAAGTCGGCGCGTAAGATATCCCGCATCCGAGGTTCGTACAGCAGTATCCACAACCCCTTTTCGGGCTCCGTAGCAAGAAATGATATATTCTGTTAAAGACAGCCCTTCGCGTAAATTACTTTGAATAGGCAAATCAATCATTTGTCCTTGAGGATCCGACATTAATCCCCTCATACCTACTAATTGGTGCACTTGAGATGCATTTCCTCTAGCTCCCGAAAAAGACATTATATGGACTGGATTAAGTGAATCTGTCATCCTAAAATTAGGATTCATTTCTTGTCGCAAATATTCACTTGTAGCATACCACACCTCAATAGATTGGCGTAATTTTTCTACTGCGTGCACATTCCCATAATGATGGTGTTGTTCTAAAATTAAACTATGTTCTTCAGCATCTTGTACTAACGATCCCTTAGAAGGGATCGTTAAAAGATCATCAATCCCTAATGAAATGGATGTAGCAGTGGCTTGCTGGAAACCCAGAGTTTTGACTTGATCCAGAATGTGTGATGTATATGCCATTCCGAAGTGATCTATTAATTTGCTAATAAGTTTTTTAATGACAGTTCCATCTATTATTTTATTGTGAAAGACTAGATTGACTCGTTCTGCCATAAGTCCCTCCATATTCTGCTGATTAGGATTCGACAATGAGTTTGAGTCAATGATTTGAAAACTTCCCTTTCTCGATATTAATCCGGATGAAAATTCAGAGGAAGTAGAGTCCTAGTAGCAACAGAGAGATCAAAATTCACGCCAGTGTCACAAAATCACTTAATTGAGATGCCATATGATTAGTGACCATACGAGCAGGCTCGACAAAACCCTTGTAGAGCTTCTTCGATTTCTCGAAAAAGAGAAATATGACCAATAGTTGTTCGAATATATATACAAAGAATTTCTTTTTTTACACTTCTTACTAAAAAAGAGTGTTCATAAATCTCCTGACAAGTACCCCCAGATTCATAGTGAATCTCGATGGGACCTTCTCTTGAAGCAATAATGCGTTGATCGATTCGCCAGCGGAGCCAAAAAGGACTATCTAAATTGAGTCTTTTCTGTCGATAAGCTCCAATTGCATCATAGGAATTACAAAAAAAAGGTTCTTTTTGTTTCTTAGACTGATGATTATTATCATTAATTCTTTCATTTTGAGACTTTCTTCGATTCCATGGATTATACCTATTTCTACAAATACCTCGGCGATTCCCAATGGTTAATACATATAGACCAATAAGCATATCTTGGGTTGGTACGGAAATAGGATCCCCAATAGCTGGAGACAAGAGATTCATATGCGAAAACATAAGTAAATGGGCCTCCGCTTGAGCCTCCAAAGATAAGGGTACATGAACAGCCATTTGATCCCCATCAAAGTCTGCATTGAATCCCTTACGAACTAATGGATGTAAACAAACAGCACGTCCTTCGACTAAAATGGGTTGAAATGCCTGTATGCCTAATCTATGCAAAGTGGGCGCTCTATTCAGCAATACGGGGTGCCCCTGCATAACTTCTTGCAATATCTCCCATACAATTGTATCTTTTTCCCGAATTTGACTCTTAGCAACTCCTATGTTCGAAGCAAGATGTTGTCTAATTAGTCCCCGAATTACAAATGTCTGGAAAAGCTCTATTGCTATTTCCCGAGGCAATCCACATCGATGTAGTGGAAGTGAGGGTCCTACAACAATGACAGAACGACCCGAATAATCAACCCGTTTGCCAAGCATAGTCTCACGAAATCTTCCCTCTTTTCCTTCAATTACATCCGAAAACGACTTGTAAATCTTATTATGACCATCCCTGATTGGCTGTCCGCGAATTCCATTATCAAGAAGCGTATCTACGGCTTCTTGTACCAATTTCTCTTGACACATTACTAATTCCCCCGGTGTAGATCTATTTGTTGTTAATAGATCGGTAAGCGTATTGTTTCGATAGATGACTCTTCTATAGAGTTCATTAATATCCGAGCTCATTAGCTTACCCCCATCTATCTGAATGATGGGTCGTAATTCAGGAGGAAGAACGGGTAGTAAACATAAAACCATCCATTCGGGTTCGATATTTGTTCGAATAAAGTGTTTAGCTAATTCTATGCGTCTAACCAAAAAATCCCTTCTTCTTCCAATTTTGCGATCTTCCCATTCATTACCCGTGGTTCTTTCTTCGCCTAATTCCTTCCATTCGACTAATGAATAATCTAGAATACTTCGCAAATCTATATCGGCTAATTGTTCTCGTATCGCACCTGCTCCAGTACAAATTTCTCGATTTCGAAATATATCGAAGCCTTGAGTAGTAAAAAAAACCGGGATGCTGTATTTCCAGGATTGTATTTCATA